CAGCTCTATTGATTGGTCTGAGCAAGATACGACTTATTTGAAATTAATTGAATGAACAATTCATTCATAAAAATGAATATTTCTATGAGATTCCAGGTATTCTATAGTTCCTTCCGCGCCAATTGCCAATTCTTGGTCATTGAGATTCATGAGAGATTGGGATTAATATTTAGGGATAGATATTACCTCTCTTTTTCTCCTCTTTCAAATAAATTGAAATGATTGAAGTTTTTCTATTTGGAATCGTCTTAGGTCTAATTCCTATTACTTTGGCTGGATTATTCGTAACTGCATATTTACAATACAGACGCGGTGATCAGTTGGACCTTTGATTGAGTAACATCTTTTTTTTTGATTGACCTCCTCCTTAATCTGCAGGGGGTCAAATTCAGGTTGCAGTTCAAGTTAGTGAAGTTGTTTTATTGTGATTCGACATTACAAGAACAGAATCACGCTCTGTAGGATTTGAACCTACGACATCGGGTTTTGGAGACCCACGTTCTACCGAACTGAACTAAGAGCGCTTTCTTATGACAGCAGATACGACTGTCAAGAAAAGGATTCTTTTTGTACCCCCAATACATTTTGCATGCATTGCATATAGTATCATAAAATAAAAGATTATGTCCAATTTTCATCGATCTCAATTGACCCCTCGTTACTGGCCATAGGAAAAATAATAGGTAGGGATGACAGGATTTGAACCCGTGACATTTTGTACCCAAAACAAACGCGCTACCAAGCTGCGCTACATCCCTTTTAATTGTTGTACAGTGTCATTGTAGAGAATCCCTGTTTTGTTTTCCACATCGTTATTTCCTCTATCTATATACAATTTCTCTTGCCATTTCTTCTTTTTGGTCTCATATCTCATATAATAAAAGAATTCTATACATATGAAACCTAACGTATAAAAGAATTAATATTTATCGGTAATGCTCAGGAAGAGGGGGTCATCTTTTTCTGTTTTAGGTACAAGTGGATCCCATCTACCGGATCATTGTACATATCCATTTTAGTTAGGGATTCCGCGTACAAATACAAGTGATCTTTAACTACATATGCATCTGATCATATATGTATTCCAATAAAGAAGGAGGATTTTCAATGCGAGATATAAAAACATATCTCTCCGTGGCACCTGTGCTAACTACTCTATGGTTTGGGTCTTTAGCAGGTCTATTGATAGAGATCAATCGTTTATTCCCAGATGCGTTGGTATTCCCCTTTTTTTCATTCTAGTTATTGATATGGGAATGGATGAATGAAGAAGATTAGAGATACAATAAATTCTCTGTGACCAACCCCCCCCCCTTTTTTTTTCAGTTCTTTAGGATAGGAAGGAAAGAGAAAGAATAAAAGTGGATTGAACCTCAGTCAAACTCGGGTTCAGGATAGAATTAATAGAGGTAGAACAGAAATAGAAATGGGGCTCTAGGGCAGGCTGTTCGAGATCATATAAGATAGTAAATGAAATGCTGGGATTAGGAATAATGAATAGTTAGAAATAATTGTATTACTTATGATTTTATTACTTTATTGATTGCATGATTGCAACGAAATCTTTCATAATTGGATTTCGAGTTAGCAACCTATTTTCTATTTATTTTTCGTTCCTTTCTTCTTCTTCGGTTCGGATCGAAAATAGAAGAATTGAGTGAATCCAAAGGAGGTTCATGGCCAAGGGTAAAGATGTCAGAGGAATAGTTATTTTGCAATGTACCAGTTGTGTCCGAAATGATTTTAATAAAGAATCGCGAGGCACTTCCAGATATATTACTCAAAAGAATCGACACAATACACCTAGTCGATTGGAATTGAGAAAATTCTGTCCTTATTGTTACAAGCATACGATTCATGGGGAGATAAAGAAATAGATCGAACGGAACACGTGTACCATCCTTCCAAGGAACAGGAAGAAATTATATATATATAAACAAATCAAGTCCTATTTCCGTCGGATCCGAAATGAATGAAGAAATGGGATTTTAGAGATAAGGAATAAACCATGGATAAATCCAAGCGACTCTTTCGTAAATCCAAGCGATCTTTTCGTAGGCGTTTGCCCCCAATTGGATCGGGGGATCGAATTGATTATAGAAACATGAGTTTAATTAGTCAATTTATTAGTGAACAGGGAAAAATATTATCTAGACGAGTGAATAGATTGACCTTGAAACAACAACGATTAATTACTATTGCTATAAAACAAGCTCGTATTTTATCTTCGTTACCTTTTCTTAATAATGAGAAACAATTTGAGAAAACCGAGTCGATCCCTAGAACTACTGGTCCTAGAACCAGAAATAAATAGGCCTACTCCTCAATTGAATCAAAACAACTCTAATTGGAATTCAAAATCAGATTGATTGATGTTTTGTTCGAAAAAGCCGATAGATTTGATTGTTGCGTCGTAATAGAATAAAAAAAAGAATGGGAGAAGAAGAAATCTGTTTTTTTTTTGAAACGTGTTCGTTCATTCCTACTACTTATCTTATCATATTAATTTCTACTCTACCTTCCCGGAGGTCATTCTCCGGGGAACTCCGTTTAAATCATTCCGGTGAATTCCTTCCAATCTCCTTATTTGATGATCTCATTGGAAATCATGTAAAGACAATTCCTATTTGATATAGCTATTTGTGCAGGTATTTTACGATTAAGAAGCAACTGCCTCTTGTACAGATCATGTATTAATCGACTATAACTATAGGATACCCTATTCTCACGAGTTACTGCATTTATCCGAGTGATCCACAAACGACGAAAATCTCTCTTTCGCCTGCCTCTATCCCGATGAGTGGACACCAAAGCTCTCATTTTCTGTTGAGTAGTAGTTCGAGTAAGTCTTGAATGGGCCCCTCGAAATGTTGATGCAAATAAACGAATTTTTGTTCGACGTCTCCGAGCTATATATCCTCGTCTAACTCTGGTCATTGAATCAAATTAAATTTTGATGAATAACTAATCGATTTCTTTTCTTTCAGTCATTCTTTTCCCCTCTCCTGGTTTATTAATAACAAAACGGATTCTTCCGATGTATAAAATAAAAATTCCAATGGCTTTTGCTACTATGACCTTCCCAACCACGATTTTTTATTTCTTCCAGGTATTTATTTCACCTCAAAATAAGAAATTTTACCGATATTTGGTATAAAATAGGTATAAAATAAATAGGTAGTAAATGTAAATGGATAAATAAATAAATAGTGGCTTCCATCGTTTCTATGGTTACTTCTTAAACGGTGAGGCCCTCTCTATACACCGGAGCCCCTTCCCTCATTTAATCAATGTTATTGGTAACTTGTACAGTTCACACTCTTTGGCTCTACCCATGAATTGTCCAGTAATAGGTCTTTTCACAATGAGATCTATTCATACAGTGACGGCATTTAAGTATGAAGGTTGGCTAGGTAGCTGACCCTGTTAGTCCGTTCTTGCAAGAGTAGGAGCATAATCTTTCTGCTTCTTAAATACCATTTCCCCCGCTTAATGGATAACCATTTGCTACCAATGGAGAATTGCTTTTCATCTCAAATCGAGGTGATTGGATTTGCACCAATGGAAACCATAAATTCCATACACAATAGAGGTATATGATAGATCTTTATTTTTAGATAGTGAATGGAGTTCTTCCATTCTATCCCATTCATTGGTACTGGTCATTGAGACTGGAAAAATCGTCTCATTTGTTCTATTCTAGCTCATGATCTGAACGAGTCGCACATACACCCTAGTACATGTTCCTCGACGCTGAGGACATCCTCGAAGAGCTGGGGATTTCGTGACATTTCTGATTGGCTGTCTTGTGTTTCTAATAAGTTGTTTAATGGTTGGCATGCTGAATCGTATACAGAATGGGCTGGTTTAGATCGATCCTAACCGGATGATTATGAATTACTTCCATTTACTATTTTATTTTACCCGGGTAAGAAGATAAAAGATCAAATCACGGTTCATTCGAATTATGATTCGAAATGGAATCACGGATTTATGCGAAATCCCCGGTATTTTCGACCGCTACAAGATCAACAATGCCATGAGCTTGGGCTTCTGCTGCTGACATAAAAACATCTCTTTCCATGTCTTCGGATACAACCCATAAAGGATTGCCCGTTCTTTGTACATAAACCCTTGTGAGGATTTCGCGGAGTTTCAGTAGTTCTTCCGCTTCCAGGATAAATTCTCCTGTGGGTGCCTCATAAAAAGAACTAGCAGGTTGGTGGATCATAACCCTGATGATATAACATAATAAACGATTCCTCTATCTCGCATGATCGGGAGAAAGGAAGGGATAAAGAATAACAAACAAGAAGAAAAAGATAGAATTGAACAACCGTACAGGCATCTTTTGTGCATTGCATACGGCTCTGCAATGGAATTTCTTTTTCCCTTCCATCAAAGAAAGAGACAAATAGAATCCATCAGACCCAGATCGTTGAATGATCCATTTACCATCCTTCCTTTCGTAGGAGTCAAAAAATACTATGATGGTTCCGTTGCTTTATATATTTATCTCGTCTGAGATTCAGCAATCCCAAAGTTTCTTTTTGATCCGATCAAATAAGGAAAAAAGAATCTTTTTTTTTTTCATACTCTTTCATAACATAAATATCGGAAAGAGACTTCTGGTGTGGAAGCAAAAAGGTTTGTGACGCTGAAATGGAACCCCGATACATAAGATCAAATCGGAAATAACCTTTGTTTCATACTACTATCTCGATACATAATCTCATGTTATGAAAAAACGAGAATGGTTTGCTCATATCGAACTCGAAATGCCATGCTATTATTACTTATTATTTATATTCCATATGGCGAAGGCATAGTCTTCTTTTTCTCTCAAATAAAAAACTCATTGGCGCCAAGCGTGAGGGAATGCTAGACGTTTGGTAATTTCTCCTCCGACCAGGATGAAAGATCCCATTGAAGCGGCTAATCCCATGCATATTGTATGCACATCTGGTGGCACAAATTGCATAGTATCATAAATAGATATTCCTGGTATTACCCATCCGCCGGGAGAGTTTATAAACAAATAAAGATCCCTGGTATCATCCTCTATGCTGAGATATACCATGAGACCAACAAGTTGATTCGATATCTCGCTATCAACCTCTTGGCCTAAAAAAAGTAATCTTTCTCGATAAAGTCGGTTGATTAGGACAAAATTGTATCCTTTAGGAACCGTACACGCACCTTTGGATGCATACGGTTCAAAAAATAAAAATTGCGAAACAAAAAAAGAATCAATGTGTCGATTCCAGCCCTTTTCTCTTTTCGTAGCAGGGTTTTTCCTAACGAAGGGGCTTTTTCTTCCATTTTTCAAGAAACATGAATTTTGACTTGACTTGCTTCCCTAGAATTCACTGAACTTATCGAACTAACCTCTCATTGATGTATTGTTTCATCGAGATCCAAATCACGATGTAATTTTCTTGTTCCTGAATGGGCCTCTTCAATTCTTTTAGGTTTATGCTCTACTCCGGGTAAAGATCTGCCCGAATTCTATTTGCACATATAGGACAAATAATCTCAGTACCACTTCTTTTTGCTACGACTTCTTTTTTTTTTTTTCAATTCGTTTCATGTCTTCCGCCCAATATATGATGTATTCATCATATTACTCCATTGATTGGCAGTATGAGATCACTCATATGGTATAAAGGAATCATTTATGATACGAGTGGTAATCATACATAGATTACCAATTTGGTATTTTCTGAACGGAGCCTGTATACTTCATTTTATTGGTCCAAGCCAACCATAAATTCTTCTAATTGATAATATGGATCCCCCAATAAATTGATCTAATTGCACTTCACGCTCCGAATTATTGATGGTTCAATCAATCTTTCTTGGGCGAAAGAGAGGATATCTCCATCGGGGGAGAGAACGGGGAAATCCCATATGACCCAATATGTCTGACAAGTCGCACTATACGTCAACCCAAACTGCATCTTCCTCTCCAGGACTCCGAAAAGGTACTTTTGGAACACCAATGGGCATTAAATTAAAGAAAAAGAGGTTAAGTACTATACTTCACTTTGATGTGGAAACGTAACAACGGGTTTATTGTCTTCATAATATTGCCGTTTATCGTATTTTATCCATAGATTCGAAGGTTCATGGAGGAAGACAGAATGAATAAAGAAAAATTCTTACGAATGGATCGTTTGAATGATGAACAAGTATCTATGCATTCGCTCACAAAAAATGGGACCAGCCCCCATTGCGTATTGGTACTTATTGGGTATAGAATAGATCTGCTTCTCTTTGTTCCTACGAACAGAATTGTTCAATTCTTACCAACGGAACGGAATAAATATTAACCCTTGCTTCGGGATAATCCACTGAAAAGGTGAGGTCCATAGCATAGTCTTTTCCAATGCGATAAAGTTACATAGTGTCTATTTTTTCTTTGATAAAGGGGTATTTCCATGGGTTTACCTTGGTATCGTGTTCATACCGTCGTATTGAATGATCCCGGTCGGTTGCTTTCTGTCCATATAATGCATACAGCTCTAGTTTCTGGTTGGGCCGGTTCGATGGCTTTATACGAATTAGCAGTTTTTGATCCCTCTGACCCCGTTCTTGATCCAATGTGGAGACAAGGTATGTTCGTTATCCCTTTCATGACTCGTTTAGGAATAAACAATTCATGGGGTGGTTGGAGTATCACAGGAGGAACTATAACGAATCCGGGTATTTGGAGTTACGAAGGTGTGGCCGGGGCACATATTGTGTTTTCTGGCTTGTGCTTCTTAGCAGCTATCTGGCATTGGGTGTATTGGGACCTAGAAATATTCTGTGATGAACGTACGGGAAAACCCTCTTTGGATTTGCCCAAGATCTTTGGAATTCATTTATTTCTCTCAGGGGTGGCTTGCTTTGGGTTTGGCGCATTTCATGTAACAGGCTTGTATGGTCCTGGAATATGGGTATCCGATCCTTATGGCCTAACCGGAAAAGTACAATCTGTAAATCCAGCGTGGGGCGCGGAAGGTTTTGATCCTTTTGTTCCGGGAGGAGTAGCCTCTCATCATATTGCAGCGGGGACATTGGGCATATTAGCGGGTCTATTCCATCTTAGTGTCCGCCCGCCCCAACGTCTATACAAAGGATTACGTATGGGCAATATTGAAACGGTCCTTTCCAGTAGTATCGCTGCTGTCTTTTTTGCAGCTTTCGTTGTTGCTGGAACTATGTGGTATGGTTCAGCAACTACCCCGATCGAATTATTTGGTCCCACTCGTTATCAGTGGGATCAGGGATACTTCCAGCAAGAAATATATCGAAGGGTTGGTGCCGGGCTAGCCGAAAATCTTAGTTTGTCGGAAGCTTGGTCTAAAATTCCCGAAAAATTAGCTTTTTATGATTACATCGGTAATAATCCGGCGAAAGGGGGATTATTCAGAGCAGGCTCAATGGATAACGGGGATGGAATAGCTGTTGGATGGTTAGGACACCCCATCTTTAGAGATAAAGAAGGGCATGAGCTTTTTGTACGTCGTATGCCTACTTTTTTTGAAACATTTCCAGTAGTTTTGGTAGACGGAGACGGAATTGTGAGAGCCGATGTTCCTTTTAGAAGGGCAGAATCAAAGTATAGTGTCGAACAGGTAGGTGTAACTGTTGAGTTCTATGGTGGCGAACTCAATGGAGTCAGTTATAGTGATCCCGCTACTGTGAAAAAATATGCTAGACGTGCCCAATTGGGTGAAATTTTTGAATTAGATCGTGCTACTTTGAAATCCGATGGTGTTTTTCGTAGCAGTCCAAGAGGTTGGTTCACTTTTGGACATGCTACGTTTGCTTTGCTCTTCTTTTTCGGACACATTTGGCATGGCGCTAGAACCTTGTTCAGAGATGTTTTTGCTGGTATTGACCCAGATTTGGATGCTCAAGTGGAATTTGGGGCATTCCAAAAACTTGGAGATCCAACTACAAAGAGACAAGTAGTCTGATACAACATTGCTCTGGTATCTTTCGCCTCTATTTGATTTTTTTTTGATTTGACATAAGGGATTGGAGAAATCTTGATTTTCATCATCGCCTTTTCTTTGACTCTTGCCCTTTCTTTATCTGGGAAATGATCCCAAATGAATAGGTGTGGAAGCTATAATTGTAAACCACGATCGAATCTATGGAAGCATTGGTTTATACATTCCTGTTAGTCTCGACTTTAGGGATCATTTTTTTCGCTATCTTTTTTCGAGAACCGCCTAAGGTTCCGACTAAAAAGATGAAATGATTTTTCATTATCTCAATTGAAGTAATGAGCCCCCCAATATGGGAGGTTCATTATTTCAACTAGTCCCCGTGTTCCTCGAATGGATCTCTTAGTTGTTGAGAGGGTTGCCCAAAAGCGGTATATAAGGCGTACCCAGTAAAGCTTACAAGTGAACCAGATATGGAGATGGCGACTAGGGTTGCTGTTTCCATTATTAGATAATTTCAAGACCACGATCGATCTACGCTACGATAAGATCGTTTATTTACAACGAAATAGTATACAAAGTCAACAGATCTCAACCAATGCAATAGGATTTATGGCTACACAAACCGTTGAGGGTAGTTCTAGATCTGGGCCAAGACGAACTATTACAGGGGATTTATTGAAACCATTGAATTCGGAATATGGTAAAGTGGCTCCTGGATGGGGAACTACCCCCTTCATGGGTGTCGCAATGGCTCTATTTGCAATATTCCTATCTATTATTTTGGAGATTTATAATTCTTCCGTTTTACTGGATGGAATTTCAATGAGTTAGGTCCCATAAGAACCATGAAGTCCTAGCTTTTCAATCCAAAATGAATCACTTAGGACTCGGATTTCTAGGCCATTCTGGTAGTTCGACCGTGGAATTCCGTTGTTTCGGTATTTCCGGAATATGAGTGTGTGACTTGTTATAATTGATCCTATTGATAGTACAGAGAATAGGTCTGTCATCTCTATCGAGATGGTTCTACCTCGTCGGATATTCATTCTAGTATCCGGAGCACGGAATATATGGAATAGATCAAGAAATATTTGAACTATGATTCATACCTACTATTCAGACCTCGCAACCGGACTCCAACAAATTTTCAAACAACGAGTCATAAATCGAACGATTTTTCTTCCTTCAGAATTATGCTTATTTTGACCGAAGGACCAATGTTTCTATGGATTTTTAGTCATTCCATCCATTCATTGAATAAGTGATGATCAAATGGTTCTTACTCAGAGAACCTTTGGGCTTAGCTTGGGCGCTTTATTGAATCATCGTGGTTCTAGTATGAATCTGAGGTTTCAATCGATTCATAGGGTCTCCACAAGAGAATTCCTATCAATAGTAAACAAAACATATAGTAAATCCGTATTACGCACAAACAAAAACAACAAATCCAAAATAAAATAAATAGGGGAAGAGAAGATTCAAGAGGCCTGTAACGATCAACATAAAGACGAATGAGCCAACTTGATATTTTGGCATTATCATCACAAAGAAGAGATTCCGGATTTTGGTTCCTTTGCTTCGTATCTTCAGGGACGATTGAATCAAGTGGCTAAGAAGTTTCAAACTTTCTATTACATATCCGTTGCAACCACTATTTGGGTGTTTTTGCTTGAGCCGTACGAGATGAAATTCTCATATACGGTTCTCAGAGGGGGAGTCTCTTTGGTTTACCTATCTCAATAAAGTATATGATTGGTTCGAGGAGCGTCTCGAGATTCAGGCGATTGCAGATGATATAACTAGTAAATATGTTCCTCCTCATGTCAACATATTTTACTGTCTAGGAGGGATCACACTTACTTGTTTTTTAGTACAAGTAGCTACCGGTTTTGCTATGACTTTTTACTATCGTCCGACCGTTACAGAGGCTTTTGCCTCTGTTCAATACATAATGACTGAAGCCAACTTTGGTTGGTTAATCCGATCAGTTCATCGATGGTCAGCAAGTATGATGGTGCTAATGATGATCCTACACGTATTTCGTGTGTATCTCACAG